AAAACAAAAGCGAATCCATACCAATAATATAATTCTTATAATATTGGTATGGATTCAGGATTCGATCTGTTTAAAGATAATCAGAAACAACATAGACTTAGTTTTTTAGCTTAGGAACTTTGTAATAATTATAAAAAAGTCATAGAATATAATTGAAGTCGATAACTGACGAAGGTAAGGAAGAAGGGTTTTAGTAATTATTAAATACGTCCCGATATAGATATAGTTGTCAATAATATCTATACATCTATCTCCGTGTTTATTTTTATGGACGGTTTTTTCAGCCCCAGTAACGTTCTATCAAAATTTTGATTCTCTATTCAACGTCAATGAAAAATGAAAGCACGATAATTTTTTTAGAATCCCCTATCAATATTTTATTCATTTTTAGATAAGATATCCGGATTACCATTCTAATTACCATATAATAATTTTTAGGTTTACATATATTCCTAATTGTTGTTATAATTGATAATTGATAAGGGTTTGAAAAGAATCAATAACAATTGGGAATGTATCAAGTAAAATTTTCTTGGGTCATTTCGGCGGCATGGCCGAGTGGTAAGGCGCGGGACTGCAAATCCCCTTTCCCCAGTTCAAATCCGGGTGTCGCCTGATCAACAAAAGACCCGAAAAATCCCAAAATTCTGTTCTGATGATATAATTCGTCAAATTGTTCATCAGCAGAAACAGATAACAATATTGTCTAGGAACTTTTTAGAAATTTATTTGGTGAATTATTCAATTCATATTAATGAAAATGTTGAGTCAGTCATAACCCTCCTTTGACTCTGTTCTATTGATTACACTATATATATTAATAAATATTTAATATTGTAAACAATTTATAAACAATACTGAAATAAACTCGCAATAAAATAGGAGACACAATTCACATGGATATAGTAAGTATCGCTTGGGCTGCTTTAATGGTAGTCTTTACATTTTCCCTTTCACTTGTAGTATGGGGAAGAAATGGACTCTAAAGGAAAAAGGTACTAGTAATTGAGTTTGGGAATCAAACTGGATCAATTTTTTTATAGATTGTTCTTCAAAACGTTATTTACTATGTTAAATAAAACTATCGTTATTTTTAAATTCCATTAGATTCTGATTCTAGTTTGGATTCAAGTAGAATAATGTATTAAATTAAATGTATTAGATGAATAATACACCCTTTCAATTAAACAAATATTTCAACGATTCTCATGTTCATATTTTTTTTATATTTCGATGAACCGGCTCGACTCTTACCAAAACTCGATATGGATACTGAAGAAAGACCATCTTTCCTTTGATTTGTTTACCTTTTTTTGTTTCAAAGATCTATTTTGGTATTGGTATTAAAAAAAAGAAATATGGTGGGTGGACAACGAAATACTATGCTTTATATCGATCCATTTCATATTACATGATTCGAGAGTTAACAGTGGCCCCCCGCCCCCTCTCTAAATAAATTTGTAAAAATTAACCAGCAACTCCTTGAATCGTTTGTCAACAGCCCAATCAATTCCTTCTTACTAATTTGATATAATTATCTTTTACTATTTTTTTATTTTTGTTTGGAAAAATAATAATAATAACTCTAGGAATTTAGGAATTAGAGTCATGCGAGTCATAATTTGCTTTCAATTCTTTCAAATTGATTGTAATACATACAAATAAAATCGATGTAACAAATAATTTATTACATAGATGAGATTTCGATTTACACTACTTGTATCTTTATATACTACATATACTACAGTAGAACTTTATACATTAAAATTACAAGTATAGTATGGTAGAAAGAAGAATTCATATATTTCTTTCTATCATACTGTCGAGTATCATAAAATATCACGGATCCGAGTTCACCTTAGTTAAGTTCGAGACATTGGAACCATTTTATTTTTTTTTATTCAATCGTTGATAATAAATAAAAAAAATAATAAGTCAAGTTTTCTTCAAATTCATCATTTTGATAAATCATTTTGACTAGCCGTTTTTACATAAAGGATAAGTAAAAAAGCAGTAGGAACTAAAATGAACAGTATAGTAGCAATAAATGCAAGAATGTTTACTTCCATAATTTCATAGTATTTTTTTACTTTTCAATAAATAACTCGGGATTGAATCCCATAGATATGAGAAAACTTTAGGCCATAAATTCAATGGACTGAAAAAATTACATCTCGATGATATTGAATCGGATCAATATCATGAATACCAATATCTGAACTCAACTCTCAAATCGATTTTTCATAGAGAATGTAAAATTAAAAAATATTTTTTCTTTGAATTAGTACTGTACTGGAACGCATATGTAAAAAGTTCGGGGTGGGATTTGAATGAGATATGGTGCTCCAGATTCAAATTACAAATTTAGGTTATACAAAATACAAAATATAAGTCGGGAAAGGAGAAAGTTAAATCTGAGCAGCACTTTATCAAGGTAACTATGGTCATGAATCGTATAAGAAAATAAATTTCATATGTTTCATGCGAACACATATGAAATTTATTTTTTATAATTTTTTATAATTAAAGGGTCGGGCGACCCAATCGAAAAAGTAAAACTCCGTTGCGGGATCTTTTGGAATACTGAATATGATGATACCAATACTATTCCTAATCCACATACGACTACCTACCATCAATCGGTGGTATTAGTTGAAAGAATAAAAATTGCCATCTTTATTTGTGTTTTTCTTATCAAACAAATAACTATTTCCCGTTGGAAACGAGAATGAGATTCTACTCCCCCTATTCGTCCCTTCCGCCCACAGAAAATGGAAAGATGTATTTTATTTTTTGGCTTCGTCGAGACTGACGGGGCTCGAACCCGCAGCTTCCGCCTTGACAGGGCGGTGCTCTAACCAGTTGAACTACAATCCCAAGAAATATAACATAAATATTCTTATGATTTCACTTTAACTATTTCATTAGAATCACTGTGTTGTAAAAAAGAATAAACACGAATATGTATATCCACGTAAATGCACTTTTAAGTTAGTGAGAGCAGCAGAGATTAATTTATTGGTAATACTTTCGTTACTGTTAATTTTAAAGAATTTTTTTTTTTATTCCTCTGTATCAGGGACATTTCTAAAAGATAAACGTATTCTATTATCTCATGATGGATCAACGAATTGTTGGGCCGAGCCGGATTTGAACCAGCGTAGACATATTGCCAACGAATTTACAGTCCGCCCCCATTAACCACTCGGGCATCGACCCCGAAAAAATACTTAGGCTTATTTAGAATCATAATCCACGATCAACTTCCTTTTTTGTAGTATCCTACCCCCAGGGGAAGTCGAATCCCCGCTGCCTCCTTGAAAGAGAGATGTCCTGAACCACTAGACGATGGGGGCATACCGACCCGACCTACATTATACTACGAACATAGTATGAACAGTTTTTTGAAATTGTCAACGTATTGATAATGAAATGGTATCTAACGTATCTTTGATGATTCAATAGAATTTTTTTCGTCATTCACAAATCATTTTAATTCCATTTTCTATTTTCTATATTTAGTAAAAAAAAAAAATTAAGAATACAGAGACCCCTTTCGGTAACGAGTTTGTCTTCCAAAATAAAATTGGGTTTAGTACAAATTGCATTGATATTTTTTATACACTATCCCAATATCCCCAATATCAATAAACAATTTTACTCCCGACTCATCCAGTAACTCAAACGGCTCATTCTAAATGTACTATTCACTTGAGTGTATGTACTTAATTAATATTTTAATATTAAAATATTTTAAAAATAATAAAAATGAAATATAAATATTAAAAATATTAAATTAAATAATTAAATATAAATATATATATTATATATATTTTATTTAATAATAATATAATAATAATTAATAATAATATAATAATAATATATTAAAAATATAGAATAACTTATTATATACAATACATTAACTCATTCAGAAATTAAAGGGAAAAGGGGCCCCTTTAACTCAGCGGTAGAGTAACGCCGTGGTAAGGCGTAAGTCATCGGTTCAAATCCGATAAGGGGCTTTTTTTTCATAAAATTGTAGTTCAGTACTTCAGTACTACTAGAATAATATTCATATTTAAACGAAATAATTTGATATTTTTGTAATATAATATTCAAATAATAATTAAAAAATGGAACATTGGTTCAGTAAAGTCTAATGAATAATGATAAGTCGTTTCTTGAATTGACAAATATTATCACTTTTGTAAAGATTAGAAATAAATAAAAAGAATAAAGTAAGTGGACTTGACTCGTTGAATCAGAGTTATACTAACTATTCTGATATTCAAATTCAATAGAGATGAAATTGGATACATAACTTTTTACCATTTCTTTGGACTCCAAAAAAATTGATCGCTATTTACGATTACATTTTCTTGTTACTAGTTTTTACCTAGTAAAAATAGCGATTCCATATATTCCACATAACCGTAAACGTCTATTCCAAATCACAACATCAATCAGAGCCGTGTTTCAATATCTTTTTTTAACTTACGAACAAGATTCATTTCTATCTACTATAGGTTGTATTCTGTATTTTTGTTCCGATACTATCATATCATGTGGGGCTACGAGACAGGGTTGTCATTCCCAATCTCCTATCTGTTTCCTATTTTTTCCAATACAATAAACTAAAAAAATATAAAAAAAATGAGGCCCGTAAAACGAAATACTTCTGAATTTGATATTAATCGAAAAGGAATGGGAAATCTAACAAAGAGCGCAATAAAATGAAGGAATTAGGATTCTAAAATATATGATACTGTATAGTAATTTAGTATATATATAAATTTTAATAATCTATAAAATATAAATGTAGATTGTTTTATTAATCTCATGAACAAGAGAAATTAGTTGATGGAACGAGAGAAAAAGAATAGGTCTGATAAATTTTTTTTTTAATCTTCGAAACCCGTTGGAAAAGGCATTTTACGAGAAATATACATAATACATAAATGGTCAAATGCCCCGAAATGCTATAAGGTGCTCGTAAATGG